TAACAAATGTATTAAGCAAGTCCAAATTTTGAAAAGATGAATAAACAGGTTTATATAAAAAAAATGCTATAAATATTCCGAAAGAGGCTATACTGACTGAAAAAAATGCATCTTTAGAAAATTCATACCAATCTATTGAATTGTTTAAATTTTTATGTAAAAGATTTATAGACGGGGTTAACCATTTGGATAATATATCAACGTCTTCATTGAAAGGAATTCCTAAGAATCCAACAAACAAAGTAAATAGAATCAATACAAGTATTGGGAATAACATAGTATTATCCGATTCATAAGGATACGAATAAGTCTTGGTATTGCCAAAATGTGGAATAGAAAGAAAAGGTTGGATCATATTTCTTACATTCTCATCATTCTCATCAATTTTATATACTTTATTTGAAAAAAAAGAAGGACGTCCGTTGTTCTTCATTTTTAATAAAGTTACCAAACGAAAGTTTTTATTACTTATTTTCGAACCTTCTTTACCCCATAGAGATATTGAATAGAAGGGGGTATTCCTTTTTCCACTGTAATTTTGAAAATGAACGTTTAAATGTCCTTCAAAAGTAAGCAAATAGATCCGACACATGTAAAATGCGGTTAATCCTGCCGTAGACCAAGCTATTATTCCAAAAATAGGTGAATACAACCAAGCATCATTAAGAATTTCATCTTTAGACCAAAAACAAGCAAGGGGTGGAATACCACAAAGAGAAAGCGTACCTAATAAAAAAGAATTTTTAGTAATTGGTACATGTTTTGTTAAACCTCCCATAAGCACCATATTCTGACTTTTTTTTGGACAATATCCAACAAGGGTTTCCATTGAATGAATAACGGATCCCGATCCTAAAAACAATAATGCTTTGGAATAAGCATGAGTAATCAAATGAAATAAAGCACTGCGATAAGACCCCATACCTAGAGCTAACATCATATAACCCAATTGAGACATTGTGGAATAGGCTAAACCCCTCTTAATGTCTTTTTGAGCAAGAGCTAAAGTAGCCCCTAAAAAAACTGTTATTATCCCTATCAAAGAGATAAAATTCATTATGTGGGGTATGACTATGAAAAGAGGCATAAGTCGAGCTACAAGAAAAACTCCCGCTGCTACCATCGTAGCAGCATGTATAAGGGCCGAAATAGGAGTTGGTCCTTCCATTGCATCAGGTAACCATACATGAAGGGGAAATTGTGCAGATTTAGCAATCGCACCGCCAAATAATAGAACAGCGCACAAAGTAACAAATAAAAAATTTACCTCATTATTAGAAATCAAGTTATTGAATATTTGGAATAAATCACGAAATTCGAAACTCCCCGTTATCCAATAAAACCCTAAAATGCCTAATAATAAACCAAAATCTCCAACACGATTAGTTACAAACGCTTTTTGACAAGCCTTTGCTGCAACAGGTCGTGTGAACCAAAATCCTATTAATAGATACGAACATACTCCAACTAATTCCCAAAAAATATAAATTTGTATCAAATTTGAACTAGTGACTAATCCCAACATGGAAGTACTGAAAAAACTCATATAAGCAAAAAATCGCAAATATCCGTGATCATGAGACATATAATTATCACTATAAATAAGAACCATAATTCCAACAGTAGTGATTAATATTGACATAATAGAAGTAAGTGAGTCGATCAAGTATCCGAATTCTAAAGAAAAATCATTATTGATAATCCACGACCATACATATTGATAAACAGAACTACTATTTAGTTGCTGAATAGACAGATTCATGGAAAAAATCATGACTATACTTAACAATAAAACGCTCTGAAAAGCCCACATACGACGAAGACTTTTTGTTGCCGTCGGAAAAAGAAGAAGTCCCAACCCTATTAACATAGGAACTGGAAGTGGAAGGAAAGGTATTATCCACGCATATTGATATGTCTGTTCCATAAATTTTTTTTATTCTTAATTAATATTAATTGTTTCCGATTCACCGGATCTTACCTCTTTCGAAAAAAGTCAATAAAAAATCAAGATATGGATTAACTTATTTAATAATTTTAGATTGATTCTGAATCTTTTCAAAATCGTTCAAATATTCAAAACAATAAGTTACAATCGGTCAAATGAGATGACCAAGTTACATAAAAAAACGAATACTTATAACAGGAAAATGCAAATATAAATTATTATTCCAATAAATATAAATTATCGTAATAATAATTTATATTCATAGAGATAAAAAATTACATTACTAAAAAGAGTACTTGATGCTGATATGAATTATAGGATTAACTAGGGTCATCGGTCTAATGAAAAAAAACTCTTGATTTTAGTTAGTTTCTTTTAACTCATTAACTAATTCATTATGGGATTGATTGTTTTCCGTTTCAATCAAAACGATTTCTTAGTAAACGTAAACGTTAGAATATTATAGATCTAAAACGAACTTTTTTATTGAGAAAGGTTAAAAAACGACTGAAATTTTTTTTTATCAAACCACGTATCCTTTAACAGATTTATTAATAGTCTGATTCGAATTTTAAAATTGAATTTAGGTGTATTCTTTTCTAGAGTTTGACTAAAAAAAGACTCAAGTTTTTTATTAGGCAAAAGTTTACAATCATTTGAGGGATTTTATTACATGTAAATAAAGTCTAGAATGACGAAAATCAAGGTCTTTTAGGTTCTTTCTTTATTTTATTAAGTGATTAAGTTTGATTTCTATGACCTAGCAGATTCTAAAGATATAAATTTTAGAGATAAAGAACGAGAACTAAGAGTTCAAAACCAAAAATTTTTGGTTTTACGAATATTGTTTGTATGGAATCAAAATTTTGTTATTTCTATTTCGAGTAATTTTTGATCCAATTTTCACGGATCTTTCACATATCTATATTTATTTTTTATGAAGAGAATATTATTTAGAGAAAAAATAGATAATGAATAAGAAATAATAATTTGTTTTGAACAATAGATGTCTTTCACATCCAACTATAACAATGAGTAACTTCTTCATTTTAAAATGGCAGTTCCAAAAAAACGTACTTCTATATCAAAAAAGCGTATTCGTAAAAATATTTGGAAAAGGAAAGGATATTGGGCCGCCTTAAAAGCTTTGTCATTAGGGAAATCTCTTTCTACCGGGAATTCAAAAAGTTTTTTTGTCCGACAAACGAATAAGTCCTAAAATATAAAATATTAGAATAATCGGAATGGATTTGACTCAAAAAATTGGCTCAATAAAATAATTTGTTAATATAAAATTCACAATTGGCAGTCCGTATTCTACTCAATATGAAATAGACCAGGTTTCAATCTTATAAGATGTCTAAAAAAAGAATTCTTCTGTTTTCTGAATTCTAAAAAAAAGAATAAAGAAAAAAATACAAGATTTTTTATTTCTTTTTAGTATATTTTCACTCATATTTTGGTGGTGGGGAGTCTTATTTTCCCCATCGACCTTTACAATAATGAAAAATTTTTCTCTTTCTCGGGAAGGGCAGATATAATATTTTTAGTTCAAGTTAATGGATTCCATGTTAAAAATTTTGAATAACTTTATGACTTCTTAATTTCTAATTTTAATATGTAATGGATTTACCATATATCTCAAATTTTGAGCCCAATCAATAAAAGAACTTCATTGTTGAGATATTATGTACAAATAATGTGTCAATTTGGAGTAATCCAAAATACCTATATTTTGGATTCATTGAGAAAATTTATTTTTTGTTTGAAATTTATGAAATCAGATAAACGAGAAATAATGAAGTATCAAAAAAAGTAAAAATTGAAAACAGTTTTTTTTATTCTATCGAGAGAATTATCTAGTTGCAAAAGTTGGATTTTAGAATAGGATAAACTACGTCAAAGCCCTAAGATAAATAAACCGGACACCCTAAAGAAAATAAATGAAACTAATGAACCTTCAAATTGACTTTAGAACTCATTTTTTTATCATATCAATTAAAATCTTTACTATTAAAATCTTTACTAAAAAAACATATTTGATTGAATTGACTTGTTCAATCTCGACGATTGAATATAAATAGGTTATTATTAGTTCGAGGAAGCCGCTATGGTGAAATCGGTAGACACGCTGCTCTTAGGAAGCAGTGCTAGAGCATCTCGGTTCGAGTCCGAGTGGCGGCATGCCATCTTCTAAAAGAGATCCAATGGATCCTATAATAAAAATAAATTAAATTCTCGATTTATATTTCTTAATTAATTTGGGGGATTCTCTCCCTTTTTTTCATTTTTATGATATTTTCAACTTTAGAGCATATATTGACTCATATTTCCTTTTCAATTGTTTCAATTGTAATTACAATTCATTTGATAACCTTATTGGGCAATGAAATCCTAAAACCATATGATTCGGCAGAAAGGGGGATGATAGTTACTTTTTTATGTTTAACAGGATTATTAATCACTCGTTGGATTTATTCGGGCCATTTCCCACTAAGTGATTTATATGAATCATTAATCTTTCTTTCATGGAGTTTCTCCCTTATTCATATAGTCCCTTATTTCAAAATAAGAAAAAATTATTTAACCACAATAACTGCCTCAAGTACTATTTTTACCCAAGGCTTTGCTACTTCGGGTCTTTTAACTGAAATACATAAACCCACAATATTAGTACCCGCTCTACAATCGGAGTGGTTAATAATGCACGTAAGTATGATGATATTGAGCTATGCGGCTCTTCTTTGTGGATCATTATTATCAGTAGCACTTCTAGTCATTACAGTTAGAAAAATTTTTTATAGTTATAAAAGTAATAATTTATTAAAATTAAATGAGTCATTTTCATTTGGTGAAATCCAATACAAGAATGAAAGAAACAATTTTTTTAAAAAAACTTCTTTTTTTTATCCTAAGAATTATTACAAAGCCCAATTGATTCAACAATTAGATTATTGGAGTTATCGTGTGATTAGCCTAGGATTTATATTTTTAACCATAGGTATTCTTTCAGGAGCAGTATGGGCTAATGAAGCATGGGGATCATATTGGA